AGGGCACCAGGGGCTATCCACCCACAAGTACCTTATTAATCCCTAAACCTTTTGTTTTCCTTCTTTGCAGCAGCCAGAAGTTGATTACGTCGATGGGGCCGATATAGTCGAGCATCACTGAGACCATTCCTTGCGTACTAGGGCTCATAAAAGTTGGGATTGAACATTGTAGATAGAAACCGAGCTGTGTCACCACGCTCTGAACTCAAATCATGTACGGTTTTCATGGTCGAACAGACCAACCTAAGGTACCTTCTACAGCACCAGGACACCGCAATTCAACATCGAGGTCGCAAACACTGTCCTCGATAAGAACTCTCCGACAATATTACGCTGTTATCCCTACGGTAGCTTTTATCCGCTTTCGATATTTCTTTTGGATAATAATATCGGGTCACTATCGCCCACATAGGAACCCTAGCGAGGTCCTTGTGTCAGCTAGGGGTGTTCCCCTCACTGTGAGGCTAATGAGATTTTATTAATACCATAAGCTCGCCTTCGTTTCTTATTCAAAGGTAGTCGCCCCAACTAAACTGTCTTACCAACAAAATTTATTAACTTAGAATTAGGGTACTTAGTATCGATCATTCTAAGTTAACGTTATCGGTATCCAGTAAAGCTCGATAGGGTCTTTTCGTCTTACAATGTTTATGTAGTATCTTCACTACAATTATAATTTCATTGGCTTTTCTCTTGAGACAGTAAGACCCTCGTGGTTCCATTCATACCCGCCAACAATTAATTGGCTATTTATTGTGCTACATTATCACGGTCAGAGTTACCGCGGCCATTCAGTTGGGTTTCGCTTTAGACGTTAGTCCTCAGTTTCACTATACAACCATTGGGCAGAATTCACCCTCTATACTTCAGTTAACCTTTAGCAGAGAGCTATGTTTTTGGTAAACAGTCGAGATCTTATTTTGCCGAGTTCCTTAAGAGAAATTATGCCTAGATCTAAGTCCCATAAATAACAATCGAAAGTATGTGCTATGCACTATAATAATTTTCCTGAACAGGTACAAGAATTATAACCCATCGGGCACAATAATGCCCTTAGGAGTTGTATAAACATTTCATTTGGGAGTGAATCTTGTACTACTCATGCCTGCATTATCACTTCTGTTTATCTCACGAGGTGTATGTGTACAGAACGCTCTACTACCAAGCCAATTTATGCTTCCTTTCGGCTCCTGTGTGGCTCCCAGAATTTCAGTTACAGATTTAGCCGTCTTAATTCTTAGATTTTTCTAGCTCATACAGTGAACTTTTACGTTTTCCTGTGCAGATGGCTGTTTCCGAGCCTACTTCCTGTTTGTCTAAGCCGAACCCTCTTTATACACTTAATCTGTATTAGCGACTTTAATTTCTGGTCGGGGCTTACCCCTCTTGACTAGGGGCCTTATCGCCATAGTCTGACTACACCAGTAATTCAGGCCCTCGGGTTTGGGGGCGAATCAACTTGGAATGCCTTACTAAGATAAGTTTCGTAGAGAACCAGCTATATCCAAGTTCGACTAGTATTTCACCGCTAACCACAGCTCATCCAAGATTTTTGCCACAATCACTGGTTCGGTCAGGAGTATGGTAAATACTCCTACCTGGCCATGGTTAGATCACTTGGTTTCGGGAGATTTGACTAACGAGTTTTTCTCTTGCTTTCACTACGCCTTCATTTAATACTTAAGCTTGCCAAATCTTATCTTGCAGGCCCATTATGCAAAAGGTAACTTTTAGAACCAATTCTGAGTCTTTCCCTTACGGTACTTTCTCTATAGGTGTCTATCGGGGTTTAGTCTAGATGTCCAATCATCTTAATTATCTGTTTGAGACAATTTCTCCGCTATCGCTCGCCGCTACGCACGGAATCTCAGTTGATTTATTCCTCATAGTTTAGTAAGATGTTTCAATTAACTATTTAATTCACCCTTTTCAGTTAGGACAAACAAGTTCAAAGTCTCTCCCCTGTTATTTCGTATTTCACGTCCTTACCAATAAACCCTAGACTTTACTCAGTTCCACTGTCTTTAGACTCATTAAGATAAACCCAATATAATTTATTATGTCCGGGCGTTTTTTTCCAACCTAAAATAGAGATCTTATTTCTATGAATATCTAAATGACAGTTTGAGCATACTGGTACCAAATTATACTTTTTATTCAAATTGAAGGAGCACGATTTCTTCGGTTTAATATGATGAATGGCCTTTGCTGGAGCCCCGCATATTTCACATGAGTCAATAAAAACTTTAGAGTTATATTTAGAGGGACGAAACACTGTTAAAGAGCTAGACTTGGGATTCTTTTTTGATTTACAATCAATAAGTTTACGATATTTTAAAGCACTAATATAAAACTCTTTATCGTTAATAATATGCCCCATAACTTCGATGCCATATTGGGAGGGCCCTGGACCAGGTTTTAATTTACGTTCATAAATTATTCCCAAATCTTCTCGCTGAATAACTGATAGATGATAATATTGAACTGGTGAATCAATTAAAGAACAGACTTGATGTAGGTGAGTAGTAAGAACGAAACTAGTTCGTGCAATTGACAACCTTTCAATTGTTGCGGCTAATATTGCTAACCCCGAACTAGTTTCTGTTCCATGGCATATTTCATCGCCTAATATTAAACTATTATAATTAGCTAGCTTTAATATAGTCGAGAGATCTCTCATTTCTACCTCAAAAGTACTTTGGCCTCTATAAAGATCATCTCCCCCTAAAATACGAGTAATTAAATAATGGTAAGGCCTTAATTTAAAAGAGTCGGCAGCTACATACATTCCTGCTTGAGCTAATATAACGTTAACCCCTATTGCTCTGAGTAAAGTGGACTTACCCGCACCATTTACCGAAAATATTAATATTCCCTTATCCTCTAAACTAATATCATGAGCTACACACTCTTCTTGAGTGTTTAATTGTTCTATTAATGGGTGTCGAAGATTAGTCGTTTCTATTAAACCTTGACCTTCTCCTAAGCAAGGCTTAGTATAATTAAACTTAGTAGACACGATAGCCCCGCTTAATGCAACATCTAATCTAGAAATTATATTCTCTAAAGGTGAAAACAGTTCAGAATAACTGAAATATAGTCTTTTAAGTTCTCGGTTATAAATTTGTTTAACATAAGTATTAATTTGCTCTTCTAATAAGTTTAACTTAGTTGATACTTTTATAATAGCGGGATTAGTAATTATATTATAATTTCCTCTTTTACCTAATATGATAATAGAGTTAATGTCTATCATATTAGCGCTAGAGGTCAGGAGTTTAACTTGATTTAACTTAGCTAACTTTTTAGATAAAATAGAGAAAACATAGCCCTCCTTACTAAAATATTCAGCTTTGATAGAAATTGTATCTTGAAATACAATATTAGAAGTTTGTTCGGCCCATTCTGTAAGTTGGTCCTTTAAAGCTTGTTGTTGTTCTAGAAGGTTAATTAGATTGTTCGTTGGTTGTAATATATATTTTAAATCTCCCAAAAGATTATCTACTTGGAAAAATTGGCCTATTTCCTCAATTAACGATTCTAATTGAGGTACCACTGCCAAATGTTCAATTGCCAAGTGAAATCGTAATAAAGGAAGCAAAGACCTTATAAATTTATTAGCAGATAAATAAGAGTGGTAAATTTGATTTAACTTTTTAGGCGGTAGCCACAAGGTAGTATCTGTCGCATTAACACTCGAAGCACATATTGCTCATTGACGATGTAAAGAGGATAAGTCTTTAATTTGTTTTAAATCGGAGTTATCAAATATTTGCTTATCGAGTAACTGTTTAAAAGTAGCAACTTCCTTGTAACGAAGATTTAGTTCAGAACAATCTGTTATAGGGTTAAGAAGTCGGTATTTGAGAAGCCTTTTTCCCATTACAGTAGAACAGTAATCAATCAGATTAAGTAAACCTCCCAGTTTATTCTTTTTAGATAATAAGTCCAATTGATACTCGGCTCGATTACATAGCATTAAATTTAAAGGGCTAACAACAGAATTATAAGACTCGGGAAGTTGAAGATTCTTAATAAAATTAGGATTTCGATCTTTAACAAATTGTAATATTCCTAAAAGACTAATTATATTTACCTGATTGAGATCATCCGCCCAAGTGTTTTGAAATATTTTATTAAGGGTATACTCTTGATAATTTTTGTTAAACCACTCTTCGTTAATGTCCGAATAAATGTGAAGCAAAATCCACTCCTTATTATCATTTTCGTACCTATAAGATAAGTAACATGGAGTACTCATAACTTCAACTCTAGCATTAGGCTCCGAAGGGAACAAATTCCAACCAATTAATAAACCATATATTTTATTTAGTATCCCTGGATCGGCCCATATTAATACTTCCTTAATACGGTAGCTGATTAATAATCGAGCTACTTTGTCTCTGTCTTCCCAATAGACAGGAAACATAACACTATGTCCACTCATGGCTGAAAATAAAGTAACACCCAATAAGTCATCTTTAAAATAAATTGATATCACATAGGATAATTCAGAACAATCTTCTAAATTACAACTAGGAGAATAAATTTGAGATACTGCGCGTTGTTTGGGCTGTTTAGGCCCAAATTTACCAGCAACTAATTCATCAATAACTATAACAGTCCAACCTTTATCCAACAAGATGCTTAAATAAGTAGTGAGAGAATAAGTAGGAAACCCCATTTGAAACAAAGACCTTTTACCCGGCGATATTATCCTCATATCAAGTAATGAAGCAACTTGTTCAATAGGGGGGGTTACTTCTAAAGGCCCTCCCCGTGGGGGGCCCGACTCAACTAATAACTCAGCTTGAGAATATGATTGCTGTATACAAGGAGCATCAGGCTCATGCCAAAGTTCATAAAACTTACCAATTTGAATAAGCTGGATTACTGATAGCCCGTAATTAGAATAATTCTCCTCCATTCAGTTAAAATACTGTGTAATTATTTGGCTCATTTTTAATTAGGAGTTAACCTCTTAATAAATTTAAGGCTCGAACAGCAATTGTACCACGTAAGCGGTAATAGTTAACCATAATGGCTAAACCTATAGCAGACTCGGCAGCTGCGACAGTTAAAATCATAATAGCAAAAATTTGGCCAAAAAGCGTATAGAGCACACGAGACTCAAAAAGAAGCAAAATAGTAGAAGCCAATAAAACTAACTCTACACACATTAACATAATAATTAAATTGCTTCTATTAAGAATAATACCTAAGATTCCGATTAATAAGATGACAATTGATAATATTAAATAGGACATATTTTAATTTTCCCATTCTAAGCCCCCTTCTATCCACTCATAAACTAATCCTAAAGTTAAGATAAATAAAAATAACATGACAACCCAATATCCAAATAAAGATAAGCTCATATAAGTAACAGACCAAGGAAATAAGAAAGATATTTCGAGGTCAAATATTAAAAATAAGATACCAATTAAGAAGAATCTAACAGAGAAGGGGTTTCCCGGATTATCAAAAGGATCAAACCCACACTCATATACGGATACTTTCTCTATATCGGGTTGCTTATTTCCTAATAAATAAGATGCCCCTAAAATTATAATTGATAATGTCCCGCTAACGATAAGTAGTATTAATATTCCTTTGAACTCCATGTTCCTAAGCGGAGACGAGGCACCTAAAGGTGCTCTCTGCTTATTTGTAGGAAGAGATCTTGCCTACTGCGTAACTCTACGTTCGAATTATATAGAGAAGGTGTATTTGGCTGCTGGGCTAATAATATAGTTCCTACCATGGCAACTAGTAGCACCAGACTAGCAATTAACACTAATTCATAATAAGTTGTATAAAGATGACTTCCAATCGCCCCTATATTAGTTTTAGATTCTATAACAGGATTGCTGATATATTTAGGGCTATTGGTTAGTAAATTATAAAATAAGAATATTACAGATAATCCTACAGGTAAGAAATGCGAGTAATCCTGAGAATCTACTTTATTAGGCTGTTGAATTAACATAATTACGAACAAGAATAAAATAGCAATAGCTCCTACATATACAATTATAAATATTAAGCCTATATAGTCTAATCCCAATGATATAAACATAACAGCAGCATTAACAAAGGCGACAACTAACCAGAATACTGAATAAACAGGATTCGGGGTAGATATAACCATAAGACTAGCCCCGACTATTCCTAAGGAGAATATCATAAATAGACTATTCATATTGATGTTCAATCCGCGCTACTTCATTCGGAGCAACTTGGTTTCTACCCAACCTAAAAGGGGAATTAATAATAAGAAGTAACAAAAGTAGAAAACAGAAGCAAATTGGCCGATCATAACGTAAGGTTCCTCTACTGGGTTGGCTCCTAACCAGGTTAATAATATAAAATCAGCTACTAAAAACCAAAATGCTATTTTACCCAAAGGTCTAAATGTTAGGGCTCTTAATTTACTAGTATGAATAAAAGGTAATACTAATAGAACCAAAAGACTAGCTACCAGAGCTAAGACCCCCCCAAGCTTATCGGGCACAGCGCGTAGTATAGCATAAGCAAATAAAAAGTACCATTCAGGTTGAATATGAACAGGAGTTACTAAGGGGTTAGCTTGAATGAAATTCTCAGGGTCACCTAACACATTAGGCATAAAATAACTAATTATAACTAAAATAAAGCCAAGTGCTAAGATCCCAAACAAATCCTTATAAATGTAATAAACATGAAAGGTAACTTTATCTATATTAGAGCTAATCCCTAAAGGATTATTCGACCCATCTGCATGTAAACTAAGGATATGTAATACGACTAGTCCAGTTATAAGGAAAGGAAAAAGATAATGTAAAGAGTAAAAACGGTTAAGAGTTGCGTTAGATACACTAAATCCTCCCCAAATCCACTGAACAATATCTGTGCCCACATAAGGTATAGCAGAACAAAAATTAGTAATAACTGTGGCCCCCCAAAAAGACATTTGTCCCCAGGGCAATACGTACCCTAAAAAGGCGGTTAACATCATTATTAAGTAAATTATAACCCCGATATTCCAGACGTCCATTTTCATGTAGCTTCCGTAATAGAGTCCTCTGCCTATATGTATATACACACAAATAAAGAATAATGAAGCTCCATTAGCATGAATATACTTTAACATAAAACCGTAATTAACGTCTCTTAAAATATGGGAAACTGAGTCAAAAGCTAAGTTAACGTCGGCGCAATAATGCATAGCTAAAAATATTCCAGTCATCAATTGAATAACTAAACAAGCTCCTAACAAAGACCCAAAATTCCATAAATAACTAATATTAGAGGGAGCTGGTAAATCTACCAATACCCCATTCACAATAGAAATTAATGGATGTTGAGTTCTTATTCGTAACATTTTGTTTGGTGATTCCATAGCCCCAAGGGCTAGCCTCCTATAAAGGGCACTGCATCCAAACCTATCAGCAGACTAGAAACTAAAACGATTAAACTAAGACTGAAAGGTAAATAAGACTTCCATAATAAGTACATAAGTTGGTCATATCTCATTCTGGGGAAAGAAGCTCGCACCCACACAAATGAGAAGGCTATTGCCGAAGTTTTAAGACCTAAGCAACCCATTCCTAGAATTCCTGTGAAAGGTGCCCAACCGCCTAAAAACAATAAACTTATCAAACAGCTCATTAAAATAATATGGCCATATTCAGCTAAAAAGAATAGAGCAAACGACATACTAGAATATTCTACATTATAACCAGATACTAATTCTGATTCTCCCTCGGTAAGATCGAAAGGAGCCCGGTTAGTTTCAGCTAATGCCGAAGCAAAGAACATTAAAGCAGCTGGAAATAAGGGTATAATGAACCAAATTTCGGCTTGAGCTAAAACTATCTGAGTGATATTAAGAGAACCTACACATAATATCACTGATATTAGGATGAGCCCTATACACACTTCATAGCTAATCATCTGAGCTGCTGCTCTGAGGGCCCCTAAGAATGCATATTTAGAATTACTTCCCCAACCAGACATTAAGATAGCATACACTCCTATAGAACTAATAGCAAATATGTATAAGATTCCGATATTAATATCAGCTAGTACGATACCCGGGCTAAAAGGAATAACCCCCCAAGCCAAAAGAGCTAAGGTAAGCGATAAAATCGGGGCTACAATATAAACCGACAGATTAGCATGATTAGGGATTATCATCTCTTTGGAGAATAATTTTATTCCATCAGCTAAAGGCTGTAATATCCCATAAACACCAACTACATTAGGTCCTTTTCGTGCTTGCATAATCCCTAATACCTTTCTTTCAGCTAAAGTTAAATAAGCTATAGCCGCTAACAAAGGCACTATTATTGCAAGCGTTTTAAAGATAATCGAAATAATAGTATTCATCATCCTAATTACTACCCCCCAGAAAGGGGCGGCCAAGTACGTATTGAACGAAGCTTATGGCCCAAGAACAAGTTCCCTTACCCTTACTATGTTACGACTTACCCATTCTCGAAAAGGAGGGATAACCCCGCCAATTAATAACGGGGCGTCTCGTATTCTTAACTTGAAGGGGACGACGGGCGATTTGTGCTAACACTGGATTATAATTCACCGAAACGCTCTACTTCCCGATTACTATCAAATCCTACTTAAGATTACTATTTCAGAGAATCTCCGCCTCCTAATTTACTTTATGTATTGTATAGGAGAATGTAGCGCATAATATACCCTTCCATAAAGACCATGACACCTGACTTAATCCATAATAGGGTTAAGGATAACATTTATTGTTATCCTGACGACGGCCATGCAATGCCTGAGCAGCCACTCTTTAAGAGCCGGCGCTTTCAAGGAAAGGTGAGGTGACACGCGGATCATCGTATTAAATTACACGCTCCTCTGATTCAAACAGTGAACAGCCAAGCCTTTTGAGTTTCAATCTTGCGATCATAGTATTCAGGCATACAATAAGGTTATTCGCTAATAAAGCTATTGTATAAGTTTAGAGCGAGGACTACCAGGGTATCTAATCCTGTTTGCTATCCAAGCTTTCGTATTTCATGAAATACCATGAACGGAGTAAGGAGTCTTCACCTTCGGACTTCCACTCTTGCTTCATACATTTTACCGTTACCAAGAGGTTCACCTTACTTTATCCTCATGCTTCACTACATACTTTAACGCCTAATGCGAAATAAAAACTGGGCCTCTAAGTTTAACCGCGTCTGCTGGCACTTAGTTAGACAGACCTCAGTGTGAAACCCTGTGTCAAGCGTTTACCCATTGCACAAGATTCTCTACTGCTGCCAAAATGTCTTCCCCTTGTTTCAGTGAAAGTGTGGCTATACTACGCATCTTCGACCAGGTGGGCCGCTATCCCACCTATTCTAATACGTCAACAGAAACCGTCAATGGTCTCCATTTTATCCTCACCAGTATGGCCCCATCAGGGGCCTTGCATGTATTAGAAGAACACATTGCCTTATAAACTCCCCAAGGTCAAAGGAGTAGTGTGGAAATAATATGTAAATCATTCCCATGACTCAATTAGTTAGACAGATTGCTGCTCTGATAAACAAACGGTAATTCATTATAAGTATGAAAATCAGGCGGAGAACATAAAGACCACTCTAATGAAGTAGATGAAGCTTGCCATCCTTTAAATGGCCTTTCGGCTGCAAATGCCTCATAAGTCAAGAATATAAACCACATAATTCCTACTAGTGCTATAATAGCTCCGCAGGAACTAACTAAGTTCCAGTCTTGATAAGCATCAGGGAAATCAGAGTATCTTCTAGGTAACCCAGCTAAGCCCAAGAAATGTTGGGGGAAGAAAGTTAAATTAACTCCGATAAACATAATCCAGAAATGGATCTTACCGTATAGTTCGTTATAACTATAACCTGTGATTTTACCAAACCAATAGTAGAATCCCGCAAATATAGCAAATACGGCCCCCATAGATAACACATAATGAAAATGAGCTACTACATAATAAGTATCGTGTAATACCACGTCTAATGAACCATTAGCTAATATAACTCCTGTTAAACCACCAATGGTAAATAAAAATATAAATCCTATAGCCCACAACATAGGTGTTTCAAGCCGTAGATTTCCCCCATATATAGTAGCTAACCAACTAAAGATCTTAATTCCAGTGGGAACAGCAATAATCATAGTAGCTGCAGTGAAGTAGGCACGAGTATCGACATCCATACCAACAGTGAACATATGATGAGCCCAAACAATAAATCCTAATATTCCAATAGAAATCATGGCATAGACCATACCTAAATAGCCAAAAATATGCTGTTTAGCAGAAAATGTAGGTACAATTTGAGATACAATACCAAATCCCGGCAGAATTAATATATATACTTCAGGATGCCCAAAGAACCAGAATAGATGCTGGAATAAAATAGGATCTCCCCCGCCTGCAGGGTCAAAGAATGTTGTATTAAAATTTCTATCTGTTAATAACATGGTAATTCCCCCTGCTAATACTGGTAAAGATAATAATAGCAAGATAGTAGTAATTAATACAGACCATACGAATAAAGGTAATCTATGCATACTCATGCCAGGAACTCTCATGTTAATTATAGTAGTTATAAAATTAATAGAACTTAAAATGGAAGATACCCCAGCTAGATGTAAGCTGAATATGGCTAGGTCCACTGCTCCCCCTGAATGAGCTTGAATACTAGCTAATGGGGGATAAATGGTCCAACCTGTACCTGCCCCTTGTTCTACAAACATAGAACCGGTCAATAGGATTAAAGAAGGTGGTAGTAACCAGAAACTGATATTGTTTAATCTAGGAAAGGCCATATCAGGTGCACCAATCATAATTGGTACAAACCAATTCCCGAATCCTCCAATCAGGATAGGCATTACCATGAAGAAAATCATCAATAAAGCATGTGCTGTTACAATTACATTATATAGATGATCGTCTCCTAACATACTACCTGGAGCCGATAGCTCTAGTCTTATTAACATACTCGAAGCTGTCCCTGCCATTCCAGAAAAAGCCCCAAATAGTAAATATAAAGTACCTATATCCTTATGATTAGTAGAAAATAGCCAACGTGTAAGATATTTGTTCATGCTTACTCTAGATGTAGGTGAAAACACTCTACTTCGTTATGAAGCCAATATGGTACCCCATTGGGTGTGTCAACAAAGTAGTAGGGCTAGAGAAGAATGAAAACTCCATTTAATGCATTATTAGAGGCCTCGCTCCTACGTGACGTGTCTGAGCCTTATCAACTAAGCTTCCAAGATGCTGCTAGTCCTGTTATGGAAGAGATTCTATTTCTTCATAACCAAATTATGTTTATTTTAATTATTATTATGACAGTTGTGTTATGGTTAATTGTTAGGGCATTAACAGGTAAAGCCTATCATCGCTATCTTGTAGAAGGAGCTACAATAGAGATTGTTTGGACTATAATCCCAGCAATTATATTAGTGTTTATAGCATTTCCTTCTTTGAAACTACTTTATTTAATGGATGAAGTAGTAGAGCCAGGTGTGACAGTAAAAGCCATAGGCCATCAATGGTATTGGTCTTATGAGTATTCAGACTATCAAATTACCCCTGGTGAAGATAGTACCTTAGAATTTGATTCTTATATGATACCTACTAGTGACCTTGAGCCAGGAGATTTTAGACTTTTAGAGGTTGACAATAGAATGGTTATTCCTGTTAACACTTATGTTAGAGTCTTAGTAACAGGGGCAGATGTGCTTCACTCATTTGCTGTACCTTCATTAGCTATAAAAATGGACGCTGTACCTGGGCGTCTTAATCAAACTGGATTTTTAGTCAAAAGACCGGGAATATTTTACGGTCAATGTTCCGAGTTATGTGGCGCTAATCACTCTTTTATGCCTATTGTTGTAGAAGCTGTTAGCATGGATAAATATATCAGCTGGTTATCTTCATTATGTGCTGATCTTTAGCTCGTAGGAACAGTGATAACGAGCGTTAACTTACAGTAATGCCTCACTTAGATATAACTGCTTATTTAACTCAATATAGCTGGACATTAATAACCTTGTTAGCACTTTATAGTATTATGAGTTTGTATATTTTACCTAAAATTCAGAATAACTTACGTATAAGAAGTATACTACAGGAAGAGGGGGCCTCCCTTAGTAAGGGGCACGGGGTTAATAGAGCATACACTTTATTACAAGATATTCTTCATAAATAGACCCACTTCATACATTCAATATGGCAGCTTCTTTCTTTGATCAGTTTAATGTAGTTCGGATAATTGGTGGAATAATTACTAACTCTTCTATTATGATGCTTATTTTATTAAGCGCAATATTAATAGGAAGTTGTTCATATAAACTAATACCTACAAGATTACAATCTACACAAGAAATTGTTTATACCCACTTCTTAGGATTAGTTAAAGATTCTACAGCTAATAAGGGTACTCAATATTTTACTCTTATTATAACTCTGTTTGTGTTTATTGCTGGATTAAATTTGCTAGGTCTATTTCCCTATGTATTTACTCCAACTGCCCATATTATTATAACTTTCGGGCTAAGTCTGTCTATTTTAATAGCAGTAACAATATTGGGAATTACACAGTACCGTTGGAACTTTGCTTCAATGATGATGCCTAGTGGGGCTCCTTTATTATTGGCCCCACTGTTAGTTCTAATTGAGACAATTAGTTATCTTTCTAGGGCCGTTTCTTTAGGTGTTCGATTGGCTGCTAATTTATCTGCAGGTCACCTTTTATTTGCTATATTAGCAAGTTTTGGGTTTACAATGATTAATAATGGAATGTTATTATTAAGCTTAGGCCCAATATTAGTAATGGTCTTTATAACTTTACTAGAGATCGCCGTAGCTTTGATTCAAGCATATGTATTTTGTCTGTTAACTGCCATATACATTAATGATAGTTTAAATCTACATTAATCAGTATGTTATACAGGTAGGAGTATTAGTCTCCGTTCGATTCCCCGCCGGGGAGCCATGAGTAAGGCTTATCACCCTTATCATTTAGTGGATCCTAGTCCATGGCCTTATTTAGGCTCAATTGGGGCTTTACTGATTACAGTAGGCTCAGTATTATATTTTCATTATAGTTATACATGGATAATGTATTTAGGTGTAATTACATTGATATTTACAATGATTGTTTGGTGGAGAGATGTTATTAGAGAAGCCACTTTTCAAGGACATCATACTCAGCTGGTAAGAAGAGGATTAAGATATGGTATGATTCTTTTTATTACTTCTGAAGTTTGCTTCTTTTTTGCATTCTTTTGGGCTTTCTTTCATAGTAGTTTATCACCCACTATAGAGTTGGGGGCTGTTTGGCCTCCTGTTGGTATAGAAGTGTTAGACCCATTTTCTGTACCCCTATTAAATACAGCTATTCTACTTAGTTCAGGAGCAACAGTTACATGGGCACATCACGCCATAGTTAGTGGACAGAGAATAGAAGCCATACAAGGACTTACTTGTACAGTCATACTTGGGATTCAATTTACAGCCCTGCAAGCTATGGAGTATTACGAAGCGCCTTTTGCAATCTCAGACTCCGTATACGGTTCAACTTTTTATGTGGCTACAGGTTTTCATGGTTTACATGTTATTATCGGAACTATATTTTTGGCCGTATGTTTAACTAGGTTAATAGGTCATCACTATACTCGCCATCATCATTTTGGTTTTGAGGCTGCTAGTTGGTATTGGCATTTTGTAGATGTGGTTTGGTTATTTTTATATGTATGTATTTACTGGTGGGGTTCTTAGCCCAGACCATGGTTACATAATGTTAAGCGTAGATAACATAGCGTAGCTGCGCAGCAGCTCAGCTTGTAGAGTCAACTAACGGTAAGTTTTCAGACTCATAATCTGAATATGCAGGTTCAACTCCTGCCTCTACCATGTTAAAAATGTAAGATAGATATACATAAACCAAGTAGGTTGGGCATTAGGCCCGAGCTTAATTCTAACATCCAGCATCCAATACAAAATCCACGATAAAAGGAAAATTATAAGAATCTAGGCAAACATACACGAATTAATTCAATTAAGGGGTATGGAACTAGACCCAATAATAAAATAGCTACTACTAATGGTAATTGCCCATGAAACTCTCGTCTATTAATATCTCTTGAAAATATTAAATATGGAGAAAGTTGCCCGAAACAGATCCTATTATATAAATATAACGAATAAGCAGCAGCTATGACCATACTAGTTGCGGTAAGAACCCCTAATGATGTACTAGTAGAAAAAGCAGCCACTAAGGATAGGAATTCTCCGACAAAGTTACAACTAAGAGGAACCGCTATATTCGCTAAAGTAAACACCATAAACATTAGAGAAAACAGGGGCATAGTCATAACTACTCCTCTATAATATTTAATTAATCTTGTATGGTGTCTTTCATAGAGCAATGTTACTGCTATAAATAAAGCTGGACTAACTATTCCATGAGCTATCATTAAGAATATAGAAGCTATTAAACCCTCCATCGTATGAGTAAATAGGCCTATTGTTACTATTCCCATATGAGCTACCGAAGAATAAGCTATCAAACGTTTCGCGTCTACTTGTCTACAAGTAGTTAAACTCCCATATATTACCGCTATTAATGATAGTGTTAATATGACTGGTGATAAATACTCTGTTGCTTCAGGGAAAATAGGCCAAGCGAATCGAATGAATCCATAGCCTCCTAATTTTAGTAATACTCCAGCCAGAATCACTGAACCAGCTACAGGAGCCTCAACATGCGCAAGAGGCAACCATATATGAAAGGGTACCATTGGTATCTTAACTGCTAAACTAAGGAAGAAACCTATAAATAACCAAATTTGTATTGAAGTATAAATTTGAATATTAGTTAAAGATAAGTAGTCAGTAGTGCCTGTTATACGATAAATAACTGCGATGCTAAGTAACATTAATATTGAACCAACTAGGGTATAAAAGAAGAAATAATATGCAGCTCTTATCTTCTCTGCCCGGGCTCCCCATACTCCTATTATTAAGAACATTGGTATTAATATACTCTCAAATAACACATAAAATATTAATAAATCTAATGTTGAGAATACTCCTATTAATAGTAACTCGATACCTAGAAGACACATAATAAATTCCTTTACCAGAAACTTAATACTGTCCCAACTTACCAAAATACAAATGGGTGTTAACAAAGTACTTAGTACAATGAAAAATATAGAGATCCCGTCAATAGCAAATAATATAGGAGAACCTTCAAACCAACCTATTGTACTCACCCAATTTAATTCTATTATCTGTTGAAATTGAGCTTCTTGATGGAGGTTAACTAATAATAAAAGAGAAAGAGCAAATGTTATCAGAGACCACTCCAACGCTTGCTGGCGTAGTTTCATGCTGTTTTCCCTGGGAATTAATGCGATTATTATTATACTTATTAATATAGAGCCCACTAAACAAGTTAATATCATATTAACACTCTATTACAGCTATGAGCCTAGTTTACGACTAGGTACTTAAGTGCGATAGCTGTTCCGACTAATATTATTAATGCGTAATTAAACAATAAACCAGATTGTAAGCTGCTTAACTCTTTAGTTCTATCTACTAGGAATCGAGCTATTCCAGTAGGGCCTAAAATCTCTAAAATTCCTCTATCTATGGTACGATAAGAGACAGTATGACCGAACTTCCAAACTGTGCTTCCAATATAATAATTTGTTATTAGGTTAAATTCCCAGGCATAAAATAAGAATCCATATATACTAGGACGTGTAATATAATATATAATATATGGACGAAGTATAAACACTAGTAATACCCCGGTTACAGATATAATAACTGGCGCTAAAGAGACTACTGTGGGCACAAGTGGCAAGGGACGTACACCTGGTGCAAATACTACATTTTGAGTTATATAGCCAACTAATATACTACCTATACCCAATACTAATAGGGGGCCCAACAAGTTCCAATCAGCTTCTTGTAAGTGTTGCGCGCTCATACGTGTTAAATTAGGCTTAGACACGAAGCTTAGGTATATTAATCGAAATGAATAAAAAGCAGTTAAGAAGGCTGTGATTGAAGCTAACCAATAGATCGATATTAAACAATAACTATCATAAGTTAATTCCAATATTAAATCTTTAGAGTAAAATCCAGATAAATAAGGGAAACCAGCCAGAGACAATGAACCAATCAACATTAAGATATAAGTTAACGGTAGGGCCCTAATTATTCCCCCCATCTTCCTTAGATCTTGTTCATCTAAAAGAGCGTGAATTATTGAGCCAGCTCCTAAGAATAATAAAGCCTTAAAGAAAGCGTGAGTTAGTAGGTGATATAAACTACTTAGGCAGCTATAAGTACCACAGGCCATTACCATGTATCCTAGTTGGCTACAAGTAGAATAAGCAATAACCTTTTTTATATCCGATTGGACTAATCCTACTGTGGCAGCAAAGAAAGCAGTTAAAGAGCCCACTAAACCCACAATAATTGTAGCAGTTGGAGATTGATCAAAAAGAGGGGCGGACCTTATAATTAAAAATACTCCGGCTGTTACCATTGTTGCTGCGTGAATTAGGGCCGAAACAGGTGTAGGACCCTCCATAGCATCTGGCAACCAGGTATGTAACCCTAATTGGGCAGATTTTCCCACGGCTCCTATAGTTAGTAAGATACAAATCCAAGTACAAGCTGAGGATGGAGACAAGGTGGAGAACAAACTACAGTAGTCTAATACCCCAAATTCTTTCCATATTAATATTATAGCTAACATTAATCCTATATCGCCTATTCTATTAATTAACATTGCCTTAATTGCTGCTTTATTAGCTTGTATACGTGTAAACCAAAAGTTAATTAATAAATAAGAACATAAACCTACACCTTCCCAGCCAATAAATAATTGCACATAATTATTACTAGTAACTAAAACTAACATAAAAAAGGTAAATAGAGACAGATAACTCATGAATCTAGGTAAATGGGGGTCTTCTCTCATATAACTTGTAGAATAGATATGAACTAATCCACTGATTGTGGTTACTACTATTAACATTATAGCTGTTACCATATCAAATTGTAATCCGAAATTAGTTATTAGTAAATCAGACTCTATCCATCTTCCTAACTCTATATATACTGGGGATCCATTAATAAGAATTTCATAACATAGTACAAAAGAGAGAAGGCAACTAGCCATGACCCATACAGAAGCTAATAAACCAGCTCCCCTTCTTCCTAAATAACGACCCCCTAGTCCGCTTCCGACTGCGCTTAATAACGGTATTAATATTACTAGAAGATACATGGAAATAAATCTAAAACAACCAAATGTGTTAACTGAAAAAACAAGCTAGGACATACTATAATTGTTAATATTAAGTATAGACTTACCCCTATTAATATAGCCTTGCCTAAACCTGTTTCCTTTAATGCTACGTTACCATGTGGAGAATTTAGTATATTTGTTATGACTAAAGGCGTCGACATGGGTTGATAAAACATAATTTTAATTAATCTAAGGTAATAAACTCCAGCTATTACCGAGCACACTAAAGCAATTAAGGCGCTAAGATAATAGCCTTGACCAACAGCCGCTAATATAATATACCACTTAGTTAAGAACCCAATTAAAGGGGGAATTCCTGCAGTAGACAATAAACCTGTAGCTAATGCTAATGCTAAGATTGGGTTTAATCTTGAAACACCACTAAACTCAATGAGCATATCTTTTTTAGGGGATATAATAAGTACTACAGACCATAGCAATACTTGAGTTAATATGTAAGCGCCTATGTACATTAAACTAGCCTGAATACTTTCTATAGACCCAATAGCTATTCCAAGCAACACAAACCCTATGTGGCCTATTCCGCTATAAGCTAATAATCTTTTTATACGAGTTTGATTCAAGGCTCCTATAGACCCTATAACCAAGGATATTAGCCCGGCCATTAATAACCCCATTTCATTTAGGCCAATTTGTACTATAATAGCTAGTACCCCCAATTTAGGCACAACAGATAATAGCGCAGCCACCCAAGTAGGAGCCCCCCCATATACATCGGGGGCCCACATATGAAATGGAGCTGCAGATACTTTAAATAATAATGAGACAGTAATAAAACACTTACCAGCTAATGCTCCATAAGATACTATACTCATATGAATAAATTGAAGATCAAGTTCTCCTGTAGAACCATAAATTAAAGCACAACCAAACAGGAACAACCCCGAAGATAGCGCCCCTAACACAAAATATTTCAGTCCAGCTTCTGCTGATAATATAGAGTTTTTATTATAAGCAACTAAGATAAACATACATAATGTTTGCATTTCTAATGCTAAATATACCGAAATTAAATTTGTTGACCCGATAAGTAATAAATTACCCAAGATTACTAATAAAATCAATAAAGAGCTTGATCGATGTGATGTTCGATGGTCCAGCATACATAGTATTGCTAACCCACTTAGCATTACCAACACCTTAATAGCCTGTGTCCAACATAGCAGATGGGGCTCAGCTAATAACCCAGCAGCTACCATAAATATTATAGCCCCCAAACAAAATATTGATAATCTTAGAGTAGGGGCCTTTAATCCATACATCAACACTATTAGTATGATGAGCCCTAGTGTTAATTCCAT